GATCAATAAATTAAGTTGAATTCTATATCTACACATACCAAAAACATAGAAAAATCCGAATACCAATCTAATCGATTCTATAGATATTTGGGCTAGAGTTGACAAACAAACAAAACCAGCAATATACTTTATTAGTATCGCATAGAAATCTAAATGGGGCGTGGCCAAGTGGTAAGGCAACGGGTTTTGGTCCCGCTATTCGGAGGTTCGAATCCTTCCGTCCCAGAACATATATATTCTCTGACAATATAGATTGCTTTTTTAACAATGTTCTGTTTAAAATCGAAATGTTAGCTGGAATGTGATTGTTGTTTCTGATTTTTTTCTTCGATGAATCGTTTTTTTTTTCAAAAACTGAATCGAGATACGAAAGAATCCCTATTCCCTATCTCATATTCTCTACCCCCTAAATTAGCCTAATTAGATTCAATTTTCTTTTTTGTAGATTTCTTGACTTTTCGCCAAGAGGGGGTTTTTGGTACTAATTCAATTCACTAAGTCTCTTAATTCTTAATCAATGAGGTAGGCTAAAATAGAAAAAAAGGGGCAAAAACTGGACTTAATCTGGGCTTGTTTGGCTTTGTGCCCAGACAGCTCGCATTTAGTAAAAATAAAAAAGACTAGGACATCCCCTTCTTTTGATTTATGCTGCATCAGTCCCATAGAATGGGGTAGATAGGAGTTAATCAGTGATGGGAAGGCGTTCATTTCAATATCTATAAACAGTGACAATTGCTCAGTCTATTTGATCGAATTGATAGATACGAAACCCTCCCCATTCTTTGGATTTTATCAATCAGATGAAAAAAAAAAAGACTTATCTTTTTTCCTAAGATGATCAAAAGTTATTTTTAACTATCAAATTTTCTTGGAATAATGATGTCGAGAGGGGAACTTTCGAAATTGATTCGAAATTTCGAAAGAGAAATAGTTTAAATCATTCTTTAGAAGATGAATCTTTCTCTCCTATTAAGTCACGTGAAGATGCAGAATCAAAAAGAATTCGTTTATTCGTCTTATTTTATTTATTATTTATATAAATAAATTATTTATTATATATATTTATTAATTAATATTATAATGTTAGACAATTTAATATTAGCGATGGGGTCTTACTAAGACTTCTTCAGAAAAATATTTATCCACCTATATCTATAGTATTATTTATATCTATAGACTATAGATATAGAAGATATAGAAAATACTTTAGATTATGGTGTTTATACATCAGCCCAACCAATGACTATTCATGATTCCATAATTGAATCAATTCCATACCGGTTCTTAGAGGAATGTTATGGTAAAACTTCGTTTGAAACGATGTGGTAGAAAGCAACGTGCGACTTGAAGGACACGATCCGTTGTGGATTTGTACATCCACCATTTTTTGTAGGAATGAAGGTGCTCTTAGCTCGACATCATGGGTTCTGTTTCACTAGAACCCCTCGTTTTTTGTTGTCTTGGAATGTAAATAGTCCATGATGGAGCTCGAGTAGAAAGTATTAATTTATTTCTCGGGGCAAGGGTCTAGGGTTAATGCCAATCAATAAAAAAATTGAAACAACTTCGTAAATATATCTTAGGTATGGAAATCGAAAGAATCCAATTCGAGCAAGTTTAAAATGAAAAAATTTATTGGAATTGATCAAACTTTTTCGATCCAAAGTGTTTCACGAGGGAATCCATCATCTTGTAGGATTCTTTCATAAAAATCGCAAAAAGGGTATGTTGCTGCCATTTTGAAAGGATTAAAAAGCACCGAAGTAATGTCTAAACCCAATGATTTAAAATAAAACAAAGATAAAGGATCCCAGAACAAGGAAACACCTTTTTAATTGTCTTAATAACTGGATCAGACTGAAGAATCCGATTTTAAACGAGACAAACAAAAAAGGAGGAAAGACCGCTCAATAAATGAAAGTGCCGAAAGATTTTCCTTTGAACTGTTTGAAAGTTATCCAACTTGAGTTATGAGAGTATGAATGGTTTCTTTTTCATTTTAAGTTTAAGGAAGAACGAAGAAAAAAAGACTTAGATCTTTAATTGCTTTGATCATTTTATGGATCCAGTTGTCATTTCTTAGATAGAATTCCATACAGAGACAAAACTTCGAATCAATCATTTTTCTCGAGCCGTACGAGGAGAAAGCTTCCTATACGTTTCTAGGGGGGGTGTTGTTCATCTACATCTATCCCAATGAGCCGTCTATCGAATCGTTGCAATTGATGTTCGATCCCGAAGAGAAGGAAAAGATCTTCAGAAAGTGGGTTTTTATGATCCGATAAAGAATCAAACTTATTTAAATGTTCCTGCTATTTTATATTTCCTTGAAAAAGGGGCTCAACCTACAGAAACTGTTCAGGATATTTTAAAGAAGGCAGAGGTTTTTAAGGAACTTCGTCTTAATCAACCGAAATTCAATTAAGGAAATAAATTAAGGAAATACAAAAAAGGGGGTAGTGATTTGTATATAACTTTGTATGACTTTTCTCTTCTATTT